CTTGGGCTCGGGACTAAAAGTAAAAGAATGGTTGGGACAACAAACATCCATCTCGTTCGTACTTTGGATATCAATATAACCATCCAAGGCTGTTGAAGTGACTAATTCCTGGAAATTAGGAGGCGTTGAAAACAAAGAAATTGTTGGAGTTCTCATTTCTATCTAGTCCCAACACGCTTGATGTTAAGAAAAGGTCTCTTGCAGGAAGGTTGGCTAGAGATTTCTTGTAAAAACACTAGCCCTGCTCAGTTCATAAGGAGAATCTTTTCATCTTTTTTGATTTCATGTATTATTCTCCTTATGCACATAAGGGAGGAGCCGTATGAGATGAAAATCTCACGTACGGTTCTGGAACGGAGATTCTTTTAATTGAATGGCGACCGTAACGGATGTCAGCTCAATCCGAAGGAAATTATGCGGAAGCTTTACAGAATTATTATGAAGCTATGCGACTAGAAATTGATCCCTATGATCGAAGTTATATCCTATATAATATCGGTCTTATCCATACAAGTAATGGAGAACATACGAAAGCTTTGGAATATTATTTTCGTGCACTTGAACGAAATCCATTCTTACCACAAGCTTTTAATAATATGGCCGTCATCTGTCATTACGTGCGACTATCTTCACTATAGAAGTAAAAAAAAAAGAAAAACAAAAAAAGGCTTTCTACATATGCATCGTCTAAAACAACGATTTTTATCAGCTGTAGCAAAGAAAGAAACTTCATAGAAGTTGAAATATGAAGAAATAGATATGCCTAGCTACTTTCTTCTATGGATAAATAAAAGGATCTAATTGTTAGAGGAAGCACCGTAAAGATCAATTAGTGAGGTTTGGGGCCGATCCAATAATAACTGCGTACTTATATCATGATGGTAGATATACTTATCTCGTGATGTGAGAGAAAAATTAGGAATCAACTTATGTAATAGAGTTGATCCACTAAAGGCTTGAGCAGCGGTGTAGGATCAGATCCCAAAGATAGTAAGTCTTTTCTTTCTTAGGAAGGAAAGTCTTTTTCAAAAATTCTATATAAATTTCTATACGAAACCGAGATAGTTACCTTTCAAAAAATTCTAACGATATGAAGAATTTTTTCTTTTGAAGGTGGGAAAAAAGATAAAACGAAATAAAAATAAAACGGATTATTAATCCAAATTGAATCCAAATTTCAGTTTAAAACTCATGTAATGAACCTCTTTGGTTAACTCGAAAAATAGGATAGATCCACGAGAAATCCCATTCAGTAGATATGGTAACAGGATACCAAAAGAATTGAGGAGCCGTATGAGGTAGGAAACTCTCAAGTACGGTTCGAAGGGAAGGAATTAATCCACCTATTCCGACCGAGGAGAACAGGCCATTCGCCAGGGAGATTCTGAAATTGCGGAGGCTTGGTTTGATCAAGCCGCTGAGTATTGGAAACAAGCTATAGCGCTGACTCCTGGTAATTATATTGAAGCACAGAATTGGTTGAAGATCACAAGGCGTTTTGAATAAAAGAATAAAAGAAAACGCCTTTTCTTTATTTAGTATTTAGTTTATTAATTCTATTCTTTCGATTATTTTATTTATACTATTATTTTATTTCTATTTAGTTTAGACTATTATATATTTGGTATAATTACTTGTAATTGTTTGTTGGCCTCAGTAGTCAAATAAAAAAGTGGATCATTCCTTTGCTTTAGGAAAAGAGCCAATCAAAGAATTTCATTATATCCCTTCTAAGCATTCTATTTCATATTATATGTCGTAAGGATAAAATAAAATAAGGGATAGAGTATAAAATAGACTTCTTTCTTTTTTTTTATTTTATTTATTAAAACAACTTTCAATTAAAACTAATTCAATTAAAAATTAAAACTAATTCAATTAAAACTAATTAAATAAACCTAAATTAAATAAATATGTAAATTAACAAGTCAATTATTCAAATTTATTTAAATCTATATTGTGATGTTTCTTAGCAATGGCTGCTCCCGTGATTTGAAATATCGTAATTCATATCATCAGGTTGTACAAAAAGATCGTTTTTGCATCAATCCAAGGCTACAAAAGGGTTTTATGATATTAAAAAGGTCCGTTGAGCGCCTCACGACTATGTCATAATAGATCCGAACACTTGCCCCGGATTGACTTCCAGATCATAATTGCTCTAGTAAAGAACTACAGAAAATAGATAAATGAGAGATAGAAAGATAGAGGAGAAACAAACTAATTCTAGAAATATCTCTCAAAGGTTTACTAATTATTTGACTGTTGGCGGGTCTCTTTGTATGTGTTGTCCGGAAAGAGGAGGACTCAATGATTATTCGTTCGCCGGAACCAGAAGTAAAAATTTTGGTGGATAAGGATCCCGTAAAAACTTCTTTTGAGGAATGGGCCAAACCGGGTCATTTCTCAAGAACAATAGCTAAAGGACCTGATACTACCACTTGGATCTGGAACCTACATGCTGATGCTCACGATTTCGATAGCCATACCAGTGATTTGG